TGTGTACAAGCTCGTAATGAGGGGCGTGATCTTGCTCGTGAGGGTAATGAAATTATCCGTGAGGCTAGCAAATGGAGTCCTGAACTAGCTGCTGCTTGTGAGGTCTGGAAGGAGATCAAATTTGAATTTCAGGCAATGGATACTTTGTAATCCAGTAATTACCGTTCGTTCTCTTAATTGAATTGCAATTAAACTCGGCCCAATCTTTTACTAAAAGGATTGAGCCGAATACAAAGATCCTATGCATATATTTTGGATAGACACATAGTTATCTAGATGTAGAAGGTTTGAACTAAAAAATCTAAGACTAAACAACTTAAATATTTCTCTTGTTGTGTTGGATCCACAATTAATCCTATGGATCCTCAGGATTGGTATATTCTTTTATATCCTGTAGTTTCCCCGGATCGAGCCAAGTATCACAACTTTTTCTACCCATCCTGTATATTGTCCGTTTTGTTCCGTGTTTGAATAGAAACTTATTACTTATTATTAGTTAGTTATTAGACGAGATTTTACGAAAAAAAATGCTTCATTTCATAGGAGCGAACAAATCTTTTTTTTGCGATGCGAGGACATAAGAGAAAGCGTTCTTTATAATTGAAAGGGGGTTCCATCCTATTCATCTATAGTGAAGTGCTACTCCCGATTCCCACAAAATAAAATCATTTTTTTTTCAATACTCACACTCCGTATTAGTTAATAATCCTAGTGATTGGATTTATATGTTTATTCTGATAGGAAATAATCAAATCAATTAAATGATTTTTCATTGAATGACTATTCATCTATTGTATTTTCATGCAAATAGGGGGCAACAAAACTCTATGGAAAGATGCCGGTTCAATTCGATGTTGTTTAAGAAGGGGTTAGAACACAGGTGTGGGCTAAGTAAATCAATGGACAGTCTTGGGCCTATTGAAAATACCAGTGAAAGTGAAGAGCCAAATATAAATGATCCGGATAAAAACATTTATAGTTGGAATGATCGTGCCAATTCTAGTTCCAGTAATGTTGATCATTTATTCAGCATCAAGGACATTCGGAATTTGATCTCTGATGACACTTTTTTAGTTAGGGATAGTAATGGGGACAGCTATTCCATATATTTTGATATTGAAAATCAGATTTTTGAAATTAACAATGATCATTCTTTTCTGAGTGAACTAGATTTTCTGAGTGAACTAGAAAGTTCTTTGTATAGTTATCGGAATTCTAGTTATCTGAATAATGGATCTAAGAGTGACGATCCCTACTATGATCGTTACATGTATGATACTCAATATAGTTGGAATAATCACATTAATAGTTGCATTGATAGTTATCTTCAGTCTCAAATCTGTATTGATACTTACATTGTAAGTGGGAGTGACAATTACAGTGACAGTTACATTTATAGTTCTATTTGTGGTGAAAGTAGAAATAGTAGTGAAAACGAGGGTTCCAGTACTAGCACGAATGGTAGTGATTTAACTATAAGAGAAAGTTCTAATGATCTCGATGTAACTCAAAAATACAGGCATTTGTGGGTTCAATGCGAAAATTGTTATGGATTAAATTATAAAAAATTTTTTAAATCAAAAATGAATATTTGTGAACAATGTGGATATCATTTGAAAATGAGTAGTTCAGATAGAATCGAACTTTCGATTGATCCAGGTACTTGGGATCCTATGGATGAAGACATGGTCTCTCTGGATCCCATTGAATTTCATTCGGAGGAGGAGCCTTATAAGGATCGTATTGATTCTTATCAAAGAAAGACAGGATTAACTGAGGCTGTTCAAACAGGCATAGGTCAACTAAACGGTATTCCCGTAGCACTTGGGGTTATGGATTTTCAGTTTATGGGGGGTAGTATGGGATCCGTAGTCGGGGAGAAAATCACACGTTTGATTGAGTACGCTACTAAGAAATTTCTACCTCTTATTATAGTGTGTGCTTCCGGGGGGGCACGCATGCAAGAAGGAAGTTTGAGCTTGATGCAAATGGCTAAAATCTCTTCTGCTTTATATGATTATCAATCAAATAAAAAGTTATTCTATGTATCAATCCTTACATCTCCTACTACTGGTGGGGTGACAGCGAGTTTTGGTATGTTGGGGGATATCATTATTGCTGAACCCAATGCCTACATTGCATTTGCAGGTAAAAGAGTAATTGAACAAACATTAAATAAAACAGTACCTGAAGGTTCACAAGCGGCTGAATATTTATTCCAGAAGGGCTTATTCGATCTAATCGTACCACGTAATCTTTTAAAAAGCGTTCTAAGTGAATTATTTCAGCTCCACGCTTTCTTTCCTTTGAATCAAAATTCAATCAAGTAGAACATTAAGTTCAATTATTTTATTTGTAGCAAACAAGTAGTTAGTTTATAGGAATCCAAGTAAAAATAAAAAGAATTGAGTTTTATTTGGTGACATAAGATCTACTTGTAGAAAGAATCAAAAGTTTCGGATAACTCTTTTTTTTTTACCTATATTGTTGATTACTAATCAACAACCCTCTATCAACAAAATAAAAGAGTGAATTCTTCTTTTCATGAAATTAGGCGAATAAAACGAATTTCCTATTCCCGTCTTACATATGTATATATAATGAAAATATAGAATAGAGTTTTACATCTTTCTATATCTTCCGAGAATCCCATTTTGACTAGAAATCCCGGTTGGATTGGATTCTAACGAATCTTTCGATAATTTGTAAGAAACTTTTTCTTTAATTTGTAAGAAACTTTTTCTTTATTAAATTAGAAGACAAGAACAAAAGACGAAGAAAAGAAGAATAATATGAAAGTCGATTATCATATATATCTTTCATGTAGAAAAACCATGAATAGGTCCATTTATTTAGTTCGACATTCCTTGTGCTTAGTATATATACTCAGTTAGAGATATATTATATATACTCACTATATACTTATATATACTAATTTCATTTTGAATTCGATTTTCATTATCTATAGCATTATCTATAGATAGTAATTTTCTACCATATCTACGAATTAATAAGAATTCCAATTCTTAATTATAATTATTATAAGATATCTTTATCATTTTAAATAATAAAAACAGGTAAAAATAAAATAGTAAATCGAGGTACCCATTCTATGATAACTCTCAACCTTCCCTCTATTTTTGTGCCTTTAATAGGCCTAGTATTTCCGGCAATTGCAATGGCTTCTTTATTTCTTCATGTTCAAAAAAACAAGATTGTGTAGATCCGATGGGATCCAATCTCATCCATTTTTTTTTTCAAACTTAGACTTGTATCATAACACAGATATCTATTTCGTGGAATATGATATAACATGTGGCTTCCACCGAACATAAAAGAAAAGCTCTTATGCCTGCAGAAAATGCTATATGGGTAAATGACTTTTAGCTATTTTCAAATAGATCAGGATCGCCGGATGGCTGAAATGTAAAGTCAGCGTATCTATATGTATGTCGATATCTATAGTAGGATCATATGAAAGGTCTGTTATTATTTTAGATTTTAGATCTAACCAATTTGATGAATGACTCCTAAAGGTTCACATCAAACTAGTGCTAGTTGATGAGAGTTACTTCGGAAACAAAAAGAGTAAAGTCAAATTCATTTGGGGTCTTTTCTCAATTTCAATAAAATACAACTGGATCAAGTATGAGTTGGCGATCAGAACATATATGGATAGAACCTATAATGGGGTCTCGAAAAGCAAGTAATTTCTGGTGGGCCATTATCCTTTTTTTAGGTTCATTAGGATTCTTATTGGTTGGAACTTCTAGTTATCTTGGTAGAAATTTGATATCTTTATTTCCGTCTCAGCAAATTCTTTTTTTTCCACAAGGGATCGTGATGTCTTTCTATGGGATCGCCGGTCTTTTTATTAGCTCCTATTTGTGGTGCACAATTTCGTGGAATGTAGGTAGTGGTTATGATCGATTCGATAGAAAAGAAGGAATAGTGTGTATTTTTCGTTGGGGATTTCCTGGAAAAAATCGTCGCATCTTCCTCCGATTCCTTATAAAAGATATTCAGTCTGTCAGAATAGAAGTTAAAGAGGGTATTTATGCTCGTCGTGTCCTTTATATGGACATCAGAGGCCAGGGGGCCATCCCCTTGACTCGTACTGATGAGAATTTGACTCCACGAGAAATTGAGCAAAAAGCTGCTGAATTAGCATATTTCTTGCGTGTCCCAATTGAAGTATTTTGAGAAATGAAAATGAACTGAAGAATGAATGCTTTTTCAGCAGGAGGGAAAAACTTAAAAATCCTCTTTTTCTATAACATAACTTAAACTTAACTGAACTTTCTTCAAAACGCTCATTCGAACCAAAGAGACATATACGGAACAACCATAAAACGAAACTCTTTTTGTGATCTTTTATACGTATCGAAATCCACACAACTCAATTCAATAAAATAACAAAATACGTAACAAATCAAAATAATAGATTCATTTCATATATCAAACCATTTCGAAATAAAGAAATTTTTCTTTTTTTTGAAGTCCAATATGTGTTTGTTGGAATTGATACTTTAGATTCAGATAGATCATATTTTTTAAATTATTTATTTTTTGTCAATCGACCTTTCTTTTTAGACTTTCTTTTATGCTCAACAATTGGCTCTCTTCTAACGATAACTAGCAAATTTCTGTCTTGTTTTGCCACTCATTTTTGATCATCACAATATTCTTCAGAAATTTCCCTCAATATTCTATTCCTGACTACTCATAGTAAGTGAAATTTTTGCGAAATATTGGATATTTTGATAGAATGATAGAAAAGGAGTTCTTTCGTATCAAAATCTGAATAATATTCATTACTTAAAAAAAAATGGTTCTTTCGAGCATTCATTGAAAGGAGACAAGACACTTGCTTCGAATTTGACCAATTGAGATATCTGGAAACCCTATTTTTTTTATTATTTCTTCATTCCAATTTAAAGTGTATTCTTAGTCTATTTCTGTATTCTTTCTATATTCAAGGACTAACCACCAAATCACAA